GGTACCGGTATTTACAACCTTTACTTCTCTATTATATTGCTCAATACGTTCACGGATAATATTACTAATTTCGTCGGCTCGAATGGTTACCATGAGTATTTCTTACTTCGTTTTTGAAAAAAAAAATAATACCTAGAGTCGAAGGACTAATCGGTTATTGCCCCCAACATGCCAATATTGGCACGGATCGTACGTAAATGTAACTCATTGTTCAAACAACTACTCAGAGTTCCTAGAGCCCCTTGTAAGGCTTGTTGGAAAACCCGCTGTCGGACTTGATTAATCGCCCTTTGTTGTTCAAACTGAATAGTTTCATTTTTGTAATTTTCTAGTTGTTTCAAAGTCTTAGAAGTGGAATTAATAAAATTCAATTTTTCTCGCTCTATCTCAGAGTATCCATTGACTCGAAACTGATCTGCCTCCATTTCCACTTTTCGTAAGCGAGTCCGGGCCTTTTCCAGCTGTTCAATGGCTCCCCCACGCAGTTCTTCTGAATTTCGAATAGTATTCAAGATCCTCTGTTTTCGATTATCTAATAAATCACTTAATGAAAGTAGATTCTCTTTCCATTCATTTAAAAACTTCCATGATCCCTTCCCGAACCAAACATGAATCTTTCGATTCATTTGGCTCTCACGCTCAATTACTTATGAGAAATTCCCATATCTTTTTTTGAATGTAATGAGCCTATCCTCTATTCTCTCTTCATATTCCAAAATAAAAATATCAAACCCAATCACTAATCCAAAACCAAAAAAGTCGGAGGACTCTTCTGACCAAACAAAAATATGTAATTGTCAGCAAAGTTGTTTCTTTTTTTTTTTCAAATCCAAAAAAGGGTTTCTTCCTTTATACACAAAACATAGGTCGTCGATTCAGCATTGGATAAAAGGGGGGATTTAATCCCAATTTTTCTAATAAGCGATTCAAATAATTTTATACATATGAGTGTTCTATATCGAAAAATTATTCATTTTGAAAGCATCTCTATATTACTATTAATATTGTGGTAGAAAGAGTACCATGCTGCGTCTGGACTTCAAACGATTTAGCTTTAACCATAGTAAATGGTCCCACATTTTTGGTTGATAGAGAATCAAAGTGGATTTACCAACGAATCGCGAAATGCTGTGGTTCTTGCATATGATTTATTTATTCAGAAGTCATTCGTGAGATCATGTACCTCTCTTTACTAGTTATAACAGAAAAAGTACAGCTGGTTGGATCCAGCCTATTCTTGAAATAAACAACTCGCACGCACTCCCTTTCCAAAAAAAACCAATACCCCAAGCACTACACTTAGATTTATTAGATTTGTTGCTAAAATATCGGTATTAAACCCGAAACTCCCGGCAGACGGCCAGTGACCCAAAGAAACGAAAGAATCGGTTACATTTTTCATAGGATCTCCTCTTATAGATAGACTAAAAAAAAAAAAAGAACAGAGTTCTTTTTGTATCGCCCTGCCCCCTTTTTTATATAGAAATTTAAAAATTTATAAATCTAATCTTTTTTGACTCGATTTAGAAATGGTGAATTACCCCCTTTATTGAAACCCTTCCTAAAAAACCTAAAAAGGGGGTTTCTTGGACTACGAACGGGAAGGATGAAAGCGAGTGGGTATGCTAATTCCTCATCCGCAAATCAGCCCCTCCCGTGGGTTATTTTCTCAACGAATAAGTAATTGTAGGAACGAAATCTTGATATAATTCGAAAAAGCAAATGACAGGTTCAAGGCAATAAAATATGCAAAAATTTTATTTTTATTATTTCTAAGATTAAACAAAAGGATTCGCAAATAAAAGTGCTAATGCTACAACCAGGCCATAAATTGTTAAAGCTTCCATAAAAGCTAGACTAAGCAATAAAGTACCTCGTATTTTTCCCTCCGCCTCGGGCTGTCTCGCGATACCTTCTACAGCTTGGCCCGCAGCAGTACCTTGACCAACTCCAGGTCCAATAGAAGCAAGCCCTACAGCCAATCCAGCAGCAATAACGGAAGCGGCAGAAATCAGTGGATTCATGATAAGTTCCTCATACAAAAAAAAGAAATGGTTAATGATACAGTCAGCCGATGAATTCTAACTTAATTATTCCATCGCTACAATTCATCCAGTCGAAGTCACTACAAACTTAAAATTGAAGTAATAATATTATTCAAGGATCAAAACTACTTCACTTCGATATCTTTTTTTTTGTTCCTATCGACAAGGTCTTTGCGAATCCGTACGACTTTCGTCCGTCCATTTCTTTGTTCCGAACCATTCTTTGAATTCTTCGATCTTTTTCTTGATTTCATCCGTTTATTCATTCAACTCACAGTCCCAGAGGATACGTAAGGACTTCTATTGGAATACCCATCGAAATTTCTAGTAGTAGGGCAAATTGAATATATCTTTAGTTCATATATAACTAGTCAATATCTAATATCACATATACATGTTTTTTTTCCATAACGTAAACCAACTCTTCATTCATCTTAGATTCAATCGGATTCGAG